TCTATTGCAATCCATTCAATTTTTATTTCTACACACGTCTTTTTTTAGGAGGCCTACATCCATTATGTGGCATAGGGGTTACGTCACGTACGAAACTTAATAGTATACCACTTCTACGAATGGCTCGTAATGCTGCATCTCTTCCGAGACCAGGGCCTTTTATCATGACTTCTGCTCGTTGCAGACCCTGATCCACTGCCTTACGAATAGCATTTCCTGCTGCGGTTTGAGCAGCAAATGGTGTCCCTCTTCTTGTGCCTCTGAATCCACAAGTACCAGCGGAGGACCAAGAAACCACCCGACCTATTACATCTGTAACAGTCACAATGGTATTGTTGAAACTCGCTTGAACATGAATAACTCCTTTTTGTATTCTACGTCCATTCTTACGTGAACCAATTCTTGGTATAGCTTTTGTCATATTTTATCATCTCATAAATATGAGTCAGAGATATACGGATATATCCATTTCATGTCAAAACAGATCCTTTATTTGTACATCGGACCGTTTAGAAAGTCCCTTGTTAGAAAGATTACCCCTGTCTCTGTTTATGTTTCGGATTGGAACAAATTACTATAATTCGTCCCCGCCTACGGATCAGTCGACATTTTTCACAAATTTTACGAATGGAAGCCCTTATTTTCATATTTGTTATTCCTTAATTCCAAATATACTCCTTGGAAGAAAATAAGTCTCTTGAAATTTTGAACCTCGAATTGTATTCCCATGAAAGGAATGTTTAAATTCAAATAAAAAGCCGCCTAATCATTTGACTCTTTGTTGCGAAGTCTATAAATTATACGTCCCCTAGTTGAATCATAACGACTTACTTCGATTTTGACTCTATCTCCTGGTAGTATCCGGATAAAACTCCGTCGGATCCTCCCCGAAACATAACCTAGAATCAGATCTTCATTGTCTAAACGAACTCGGAACATACCATTGGGAAGTGATTCAGTAATTAAACCTTCGTGAATCAATTTTTGTTCTTTCATTCCAGGTAACCCCCTTGAAGTATCAACTAATGGAGGAGGAGTAATAGTAGACAATTCGTCTTTCCTCTCTTTTTCCCAAATAGCAAGTTACGGATCAAATTCGGATACCAGAAGGATCACCAGATATAATACAAAATTTCTCCCCCAATTCTTTCTAGTCGAGCTTCTCGATCTGTCATTATACCTCGAGAAGTAGAAAGAATTACGACCCCCATTCCACCTAAAATCCTAGGAATTCGTTGATGGTTGGAATAGATTCGTAGACCGGGACGACTGATACGCTTTAAAATATTTCTATATGTTCCTTTCCTATTCCTTCTATGTCGCAGGGTTGAAACCAAGAAATATTTGTTGTTTTCCCTATGTTTCCTAACATTTTCAATAAACCCTTCTTGTAGAAGTATTTTAACAATGTTTTCGGCGATATTAGTAGATGCTACTCGAACCGTTCCTTTTTTATCCATGTTAGCATTTCTTATAGAAGTTATTATATCGGCAATAGTGTCCCTACCCATGACGAACTAAATTTATGGGTGCCTTCCAGTTTTGATATAATCAACATGTTCCTTTTTTTTTTTTCATTTTTTCTTATTTATTTATGAATTATTAAAGGTATATGCGTGAGACACAATCTACTAACGTGATCTATTTCAGAGACCTGACTATACTCTATCACGGTCTCATCTACTAGTATTTATAAGACTTCAGGAGCTAATGAGACTATTTTAGTGAAATTCAACTGTCTCAATTCCCGCGCGATCGCTCCAAAAACTCGAGTTCCTTTTGGATTTCCTTCTTGATCAATGACAACTGCTGCATTGTCATCATATCGTATTATCATACCGTTGTCGCGTTTGAGTTCTTTACATGTACGTACAATTACAGCTCTGATCACTTCTGATCTTTCGAGAGGCATATTGGGCACTGCTTCTTTGATTACAGCAACAATAACGTCACCAATATGAGCATATCGTTGATTACTAGCTCCTATGATTCGAATACACATCAATTCTCGAGCCCCGCTGTTGTCCGCTACATTCAAATGAGTCTGAGGTTGAATCATATCATTTTTTTTTTTTTTGAATCTGCTCTTTCAATGCAAAAGGCAAAGGAAAAAGAGAGAAATATTGTCTGCCCAGAAATCCAAAAATCGGCGATTGTATTTTTCATCACAAATACCCTTCACATACCTATCACGCGATAATGAATTGAGTTCGTATAGGCATTTTGCACGCAGCTATTGAAATAGCTGCTCTGGCTACAGTTTCTGATACTCCGCCCATTTCATAAAGTATTCGACCGGGTTTAACGACAGATACCCAATATTCGGGAGATCCTTTCCCCGAACCCATACGTGTTTCGGTAGGTCTTACTGTAACGGGTTTGTCGGGAAATATACGTACCCATATTTTTCCACCACGGCGTGCATATCGTGTCATTGCTCGTCGTCCTGCTTCTATTTGTCTAGATGTGATCCAAGCGGGTTCAAGTGCCTGAAGAGCGTATCTGCCGAAACAAATATGATTGCCTCGATAAGATATTCCCTTCATTCTTCCTCTATGTTGTTTACGGAATCTGGTTCTTTTGGGGTTATAGTTGATGGTTGTTTCTCAATCCCATCTCTACTGCAGAACCGGACATGAGAGTTTCTTCTCATCCAGCTCCTCGCGAATGAAACGATTCAATAAGATTACGTATATGTATTTATTGAATGAATAATACACTGAATCATGGAATTTCTTGATATTTAATCTGTCACACGGGAAGCCGTATAGTATATAGTATATACGGCTAGACGGATATTTCTATTTTATTTATATGGGATAATGCCTTTCTTTTGAAAATGAATCCTTGACCTTTACCGAATCTGTCAAAATACTACAATCCAATAATGGTTTCGCGGGCGAATATTGACTCTTTCCATATTTGCTTCATTCGTAGGGTGAACCCATGACCTATCAGAAGAAATTAATTGGTTCCTGGTTGATTCCGCCATCCCACCCAATGAATCATTAGGATTCGTTTTCAATAGAATCTTCCGCAGTCACAGGTTTCGTCGTTCCCATAGCTTTTCCATTAATGGCTAGGCCTGAACTATGCAATGGAGCTCCTAATTAAATTCGTTCCCGAGCCAATCTCCTCAGTCTCTATTGACTCGGGGCTCTTTATTATTTGTATTTTTCTTATGAACCGTATTCATCTAATTATGGACGAATCAGTATTGATGCTTTATCACACTGCCTTTTATGATATGATGTGATTGATAGACCATACATATTGGAATCATATATCATGGAGATTCTCCTTCTCTCTTTCTCTCGCCCTTCCAGTTACCCACATCCCTCCATTTTTCTTTCCAACCTATAAATGGATTTTTCTTTTATGGAAAAAAAAAAAAGATTTCAGTTGCTACAACTATATGATCGATACATCATATGGCGACTGCTTCCTTGGATCTCGATAATACAAAGCAATGAGTTGGTTACTAGTTCTTATAGTTATTAGTTAGGGGCTGGTCTGTTTTTTGAATCCCAACTTTAAATAAAAAACCAACGAGTCACACACTAAGCATAGCAGTTCCACCAAAAGGTCAATCGAATTTTTATTCAACCTTATAGAATTAGAATTGCTCATTTTTCATTTTTTTTTTTTTATTGAAGTGAAAAGGAATAGTTTGTAGTTTTTGTTCTATCACTGAATAGAATGGCAAGCAAAGGAAGGGTCCATTATTGCTCGTCTACAAATATCCAAATTTTGATGCCCAATGCCCCATAGGCAGTTCGAACTGTATAGGAACAATGATCAATTTTAGCTCGAATGGTTTGGAGGGGAACCCTACCTTCTCTGATCCATTCGACACGTGCAATTTCTTTTCCGTCGATACGCCCTGCAATTTCCACTTGAATTCCTTTTGTGTCTGCTTGTTCAGTTAATTCAATAGCTTTTTTCATTGCCTTTCGAAACGAAACCCTATTCTTTAATTGTAGAGCTATATATTCTGCAAGAATATTAGGTTGTCCATAAGGTTTTGCAACTCTTGTAATAGCAATGTTAAGTCTCCGATTCACAGAATGAAGCCCCTTTTGTACATTGATCTGCAATTCTTCGATTCCTCGTGTTTGGCCTTCTATTAACAAATTTGGGAATCCAATATAGATTATGACCTGGATCAAGTCCATTTTTTTTTGAATCTCTATATGTGCAATTCCAATTCCTTCGAAACTTGAAGATACTCTTATATTTTTTTGTACATATATCTTGATCCAATCCCGTATTTTTTCATCTTCCTGGAGACCTATGTAATAACTTTTTGGTTGTGCGAACCAAAGGGAACGATGACTTTGGTTTTCGCCAAGGCGGAAACCAAGTGGATTTATTTTTTGACCCATCTTTTTTTTCTCTCTCTCTCTCCTTCTCTATATATCTTTCTATTATAGGATCTCTCCATACATTTTTTGTTTCTAAAAATATATCCTGATCTGTTTTCTTTTTAGAGCTATCCTTCAATACAATAATTATATGACAGGCGGGTCTTTCTATCGGATAACTACGTCCTCTAGCCCTGGGTTTTAACTTTTTCACGATAGTACCCCCATTGACTTCGGCTTTACTAATGACCGAATCAGCTTCGTTGAAACTTTTATTGTGACTAGCATTTGCTGCTGCAGAATAAACCAGTTTAAAAATGGGATAAAATGCTCGATAAGGCATGAGTTCCAGTAACATAAGTGTTTTCTCATAGGAATGCCCACGAATCTGATCAATGACTCTTCGTGCTTTGTGAGCAGACATACATATACGTTGAGCTAAAGCTTGTACTTGTGTACTCGAGCTCCTCTTCATCTTCTGCTTTTTCAAGGTCTTCTTCCACTTTCTCCACTTTGACATAAGATAAGGTTCGCCTCCCGCCAATGAACGATGAGCACCTATTTCACTTTATTTTATTAACGGAGAGATCTAGTATCGTTTCTCGCGTGTCCCTGGAAAGTAAGAGTAGGTGCAAATTCTCCTAATTTTTGACCCACCATACGATCCGTTATATAAATAGGTAAATGCGCCTTTCCATTATGAATGGCAATTGTATTGCCGATCATTGTGGGTATAATGGTAGATGCCCGGGACCAAGTTACTATTATCTCTTTTTCCTCTCTCATGTTAAGCTTCTTTATTTTTTCCAATAAATGATTAGCTACAAAAGGATTTTTTTTTAGTGAACGTGTCACGGCCTATTATTCCCCCCCCCCCCTTTTTTTTTTTTTTGAAAAGACGAGTAAAAAACAATATTTATTTGATTTTGAATATTCCTATTTACGGCGACGAATAATAAAACTATTACTATATTTATTCCTTTTCCTACTTTTTCTTCCAAGCGCAGGATAACCCCAAGGGGTTGTGGGTTTTTTTCTACCAATCGGGGCCCTCCCTTCACCACCCCCGTGGGGATGGTCTACAGGGTTCATAACTACCCCTCTTACTACAGGACGCCTACCTAGCCAACATTTAGATCCGGCTCTACCCAAACTTTTCTGGTTCGCCCCAACATTACCCACTTGTCCGACTGTTGCTGAGCAGTTTTTGGATATCAAACGGACCTCTCCAGATGGAAATCTTAATGTGACCGATTTACCCTCTTTTGCAATCAGTTTCGCTACAGCACCTGCTGCTCTAGTTAATTGTCCACCCTTTCCAAGTGTGATTTCTATGTTATGTACGGCCGTGCCTAAGGGCATATGGGTTGAAGTAGATTTTTCTTTTTGATCAATAAAAACCCCTTCCCAAACCGTACAAGCTTCTTCCAAAGCATACGGCTTTCCGGATGTATATATATATTCTATGATGATATCTAGACAGATGGATTTTATATGAATCGTGTGATGAAGTACCACATGAGTGGATATATAGGAATACAAATCTGCCAAATCACTCATGTTATGATCTTATACATCCTAGGTCTCTCCGTTTCGTCATCTGGCTTATGTTCTTCATGTAGCATTCAGACCGAATGACTCTATGAAATTACGTCGCTACTTCCACATATTACGGGTAACGTAGGAGACATCTCTATTTTTCCCCGGGGGAATTTTTAGAATTACCACCACTTAGCTTTCAATTCACCTCTGACCATCAAATGAAATGTGAATAACCCATCCTCTTCTCTTTGAAACAAGGGTCGCTTCCGCTTCTGTCCGTGCTTCAAACAATTTTGTCTTCTCCATATTACCATATCTGGAGTGTCAATAGTTTTCTATGAGGAACTACTGAACTCAATCACTTGCTGCCGTTACTCTTCAGTTTTCTGTTGAGGTCTATCCCGTAGAGGTACTCAAATTGGATCAGTGATCAATTTCTAGGTTTCGTCGTAAACCTAATTGGTTACTTCCAATTACGTAAATCCATAGTTCAAACCGCACTCAAAGGTAGGGCATTTCCCATTGATATAGGAACTTCTGTACCGGAAACAATGGTATCTCCAATTATAGCCCCTCTGGGATGTAAAATATATCTTTTCTCACCATCTCCATAGTGTATGAGACAAATGTATGCATTTCGATTAGGGTCATATTCTATGGTTACGATCCTAGCAGATATGTCTTTTTCATTCCGTCGAAAATCGATTTTACGGTATAGACGCTTATGGCCTCCTCCTCTATGCCCTGCGGTAATGATTCCCCTGGAATTACGACCTTTACCGCAGCGATGCTGTCCATAGATCAAATTATTTCGCGGATTGGATTTCGCTTGACTGTCTATGGATCCTTTGCGTATGCTCGGGGTAGAAGTTTTGTATAAATGTATCGCCGTGTTATTTAGTATTTTTTTTTCTTTTTTTTTTACTTAAATTCTTTTCTCTTCTCTATAAGAGGTAAAATAGAATAACCCGGTTGAAGCGTAATGATCATACGTCTGTAATGCATTATATGTCCCATAATGGGTCCCGTTCTTCTACCCTTTCCCGGGAGTTGATGACTATTTATAGCTATTACTTTGACGCCAAAGAAGAGTTCGACCCAATGCTTTATTTCTGTCCTAGTTGATCCTGATTCGACTTTCTTCCCCACGAGTTCCAGTATCGATAAGAATTCTAGTTCTTACTCTTCATATGTTATGGTTGGGATGAATATACCATACCAATTCGTTATGTATGGATGATGAGATTCCATTGATACGGAGCCAGTGGAATTAGTCTTATTGAATGTCCCCGTTGGCCTGCATCCAGCAGGAATTGAACCTACGAATTCGCCAATTATGAGTTGGGTGCTTTAACCATTCAGCCATGGATGCTTCACTGGGGTCATTGTACATCGCGAGTGACCCAAATTCAATTCACTTAGATTCTTTTGGATTCTTTAGGAGGAATCAATGAAATGAGAGGACATCAATTCAAATCCTGGATCTTCGAATTGAGAGAAATCAAGAATTCTCACGATTTCTTGGATTCATGGATCCAACCCGATTCGGTGAAATCTTTCACTTCCTTTTTTTTCCACCAAGAGCGCTTTATGAAACTTTTTGATTCCCGAATTTGGAGTGTCCTAATTTCACGTGATTCACAGGGTTCAATTCGTCGACATTGCATGATCAAAGGTGTAGTACTGCTTGTACTTGTAGTAGCGGTCCTTATATACAATCGAAATAGGGTCGAAAGAAAAAATATCTATTTGATGGGGCTTCTTCCTAAACCTCTGCGTTCCATTGGACCCCCCAATTATACATTGAAAGAATCCTTTTGGTCTTCCAATCTCAATAGGTTGATTGTTTCGCTCCTGTATCTTCCAAAAGGGAAAAATATCTATGAGAGTTGTTTCATGGATCCGAAAGAAAGTACTTGGGTTCTTCCAATAACTAAAAAGTGTATCATGTCTGAATCTAACTGGGGTTCGCAGCGATGGAGGAATGCGATCGTAAAAAAGAGGAATTCCAGCTGTAAGATATCGAATGAAATTGCAGCTGGAATTGAGATCTCATTCAAAGAGAAAGATATCAAATATCTGGAGTTTTTTTTTGTATCCTATACGAATGATCCGATCCGCAAGGACCATGATTGGAAATTATTTGACCGCCTTTCTCCGAGTAAGAAGCGAAACATAATCAACTTGAATTCGGGACAGCTATTCGAAATTTTCGTGAAACATTTGATTTGTTATCTCATGTCTGCTTTTCGTGAAAAAAGACCAATTGATGAGGGGGGTTTCTTCAAACAACAAGGAGCTGAGGCGACTATTCAATCAAACGAGATTGAACATGTTTCCCATCTCCTCTCGAGAAACAAGGGGGGTATTTTTTTGAAAAATTGCGCTCAATTTCATATGTGGCAATTCCGCCAAGATCTCTTCGTTATTGGGGGGAAGAATCGGCACAAATCGGATTTTTTGAGGAACGTCTCGAGAGAGAATTTGATTTGGTTAGACAATGCGTGGTTGGTAAACAGGAATCGGGTTTTTAGCAAGGTACGGAATGTATCGTCAAATATTCAATATGATTCCATAAGATCCATTTTCTTTCAAGTAACGGATTCTAGCCAATCGAAAGGATTTTCTGATCAATCCATAGATCCTTTCAATTCCATTAGTAATGAGGGTTCGGAATATCACACATTGATCAATCAAACGGAGATTCAGCAACTAAAAAAAAGATCAATTCTTTTAGATACTTCCTTTCTTCAAACGGAACGAACAGAGATAAAATCAGATCGATTCTCAAAATACCTTTCCGGATATTCCTCAATGGCTCGGCTATTCCCGGAACGTGAGAAGCAGATGAATAATCATCTGCTTCCAGAAGAAATAGAAGAATTTCTTGGGAATCCTACAAGATCAATTCGTTCTTTTTTCTCTGATAGATGGTCAGAACTTCATCTGGGTTTGAATCCTACCGAGAGGTCGACTATAGATCAGAAATTGTTGAAGAAACAACAAGGTGTTTCTTTTGTCCCTTCGAGGCGATCGGAAAATAAAGAAATAGTTGATATATTCAAGATAATTACGTATTTACAAAATACCTCCTCAGTTCATTCGATTGCAGCAGATCCGGGATGGGATATGGTTCCGAAGGATGAACCGGATATGGACAGTTCCAATAAGATTTCATTCTTGAACGAAAATGCATTTTTTGATTTATTTCATCTATTCCATGATCGGAACAAGGGGGGATACAGGTTGCACCACGAGTTTGAATTAGAAGAGACATTTCAAGAAATGGCAGATCTATTCACTCTATCAATAACCGAGCCGGGTTTAGCCTATCATAATAAGGAATTTGGCTTGTCTATTGATTCCTACGGAAAATTATTGAATGAGGTATTCAACTCCGGGGATGAATCGAAAAAGAAATCTTTATTGGTTCTACCTTCCATTTTTTATGATTTATTTTTATTGGTTCTATCTTCTATTTTTTATGATTTATTTTTATTGGTTCTACTTTCTATTTTTTATGATTTATTTTTATTGGTTCTACTTTCTATTTTTTATGAAGAGAATGAATCTTTTTATCGAAAGATAAAAAAAAAATCGGTCCGGATCTCCTGCGGGAATGATTTGGAAGATCCAAAACCAAAAATAGCGGTATTTGCTCACAACAACATAATGGAGGCGATCCATCAATATAGATTGATCCGAAATCAGATTCAAATCCAATATAGTACCTATGGGTACATAAGAAATGTAGTGAATCGATTCTTTTTAATGAATCGACCCGATTGCAACTTCGCATATGGAATTCAAAAGCATCCCATAGGAATTCAAAAGCACCCAATAGGAAATGATATTCTGAATCATCTAACTATAATAATAGATAAGATCAACCAACATTTATCCAATTTGAAAAAGATTAAGAAGAAGTGGTTCGATCCTCTTATTTCTCGAACCGAGAGATCCACGAATCTGGATCCTAATGTATATAGATACAAATGTTCCAATGGAAGCAAGAATTTCCAGGAACATTTGGAGCATTTCGTTTCTGAGCAGAAACACCGTTTTCAAGTAATGTTCGATCGATTACGTATTAATCAATATTCGATTGATTGGTCCGAGGTTATCGACAAACAAGATTTGTCCAAGTCACTTCGTTTCTTTTTGTCCAAGTCACTTCTCCTTTTGTCCAAGTCGCTTCTCTTTTTATCTAAGTCACTTCCTTTTTTCGTTGTGAGTCTCGGGAATATCTCCATTCATAGGGCCGAAATCCACATCTATGAATTGAAAGGTCTGAATGATCAACCCGGCAATCAGTTGTTAGAATCAATAGGTGTTCAAATCGTTTATTTGAATAAATTGAAACCCTTCTTATTGTATGATCATGATACTTCCCAAAGATCGAAATTTTTAATCAATACAGGAACAATATTACCTTTTTTGTTCAACAAGATACAAAAGTGCATGATTGACTCATTCCGTACTAGAAAAAATCGCAAGAAATCCTTTGAGAACACGGATTCCTATTTCTCAATGATATCCCACGATCGAAACAATTGGTTGAATCCTCAGAAAAGTTCATTGATATCTTCTTTTTATAGAGCAAACAGACTTCAATTCTTGAATCATCCCCATTGCTTCTGGTTCTATTGTAACAAAGGATTCCATTTTTATGGGGAAAAGACCCGTATCCATAATTATGATTTTACATATGCACAATTCCCCAATATCTTGTGCATTCGCAACAAAAAATTTTCTTTGTGTTTCGGTAAAAAAAAACATGTTTTGGGAGAGAGAGAGATTATTTCACCAATTGAGTCACAGGTATCTGGCATATTCATACCTAACAATGTTTCACAAAGTGGTAACAAAACGGATAACTTGTACAAATCTTTCCATTTTTCAATTCGATCTGATCCATCCGTTCCTATTTACTCGATTGCAGACATTTCGGGAACACCTGTAATAGAGGAACAAATAGTCAATTTTGAAAGAACTTATTGTCAGCTTCTTTCAGATATGAATCTATCTGATTCAGAAGGGAAAAACTTGCATCACTATCTCCGTTTCAATTCAAACATGGGTTTGATTCACACTCCATGTTTTGAGAAATATGTGCCGTCCGGAAAGAGGAAAGAACTGAGTCTATCTCTAAAGAAAAACGTTGAGAAGGGGGAAGTAGGTAGAACCCTTCAACGAGATAGTGCTTTTTCAAATCTCTCAAAATGGAATTTGTTCCAAACCTATATGCCATGGTTCCTTACTTGGACGGGGTGTAAATATCTTTATTTCACCTTAAAAAACAATATTTATTTGATATTGAATATTCCCTTTCAATATTCCCTAAGTGGCAGTCAAAATTTTGTGTCCGTTTTTCATGATATTATGCATGGATCAGATATATCATGGCCAATTCCTCAGAAAAAGTGGTGGTCGATTCTTCCACAACGGAATCTGATAAGTGAGAGTTCGAGTAAGTGTTTACAGAATCTTCTTCTGTCCGAAGAAATGATTCATCGAAATAATGAGTCACCCATTCCATTGATATGGACACATCTGAGATCACCAAATGCTTGGGAGTTCCTCTATTCAATTCTTTTCCTTCTTCTTGTTGCTGGATATCTCGTTCGTACACATCTTCTCTTTGTTTTCCGAGCCTCTAGTGAGTTACAGACAGAGTTAGAAAAGATCAAATCTTTGATGATTCCATCATACATGATTGAGTTGCGAAAACTTCTGGATAGGTATCCTACATCTGAACTGAATTCTTTCTGGTTAAAGAATCTCTTTCTAGTTGCTCTGGAACAATTAGGAGATTCTCTGGAAGAAATACGGGATTCTGCTTCTGGCGGCAACATGCTATTGGGTGGTGGTCCCGCTTATGGGGTCAAATCAATACGTTCTAAGAAGAAATATTTGAATATCAATCTCATCGATCTCATCAGTATCATACCAAATCCCATCAATCGAATCACTTTTTCGAGAAATACGAGACATCTAAGTCGTACAAGTAAAGAGATCTATTCATTGATAAGAAAAAGAAAAAACGTGAACGGTGATTGGATTGATGATAAAATAGAATCCTGGGTCGCGAACAGTGATTCGATTGATGATGAAGAAAGAGAATTCTTGGTTCAGTTCTCCACCTTAACGACGGAAAAAAGGATTGATCAAATTCTATTGAGTCTGACTCATAGTGATCGTTTATCAAAGAATGACTCTGGTTATCAAATGATTGAACAACCGGGATCCATTTACTTACGATACTTAGTTGACATTCATAAAAAGTATCTAATGAATTATGAGTTCAATAGATCCTGTTTAGCAGAAAGACGGATATTCCTTGCTCATTATCAGACAATCACTTATTCACAAACCTCGTGTGGGGCTAATAGTTCTCATTTCCCATCTCATGGAAAACCCTTTTCGCTCCGCTTAGCCCTATCCCCTTCTAGGGGTATTTTAGTGATAGGTTCTATAGGAACTGGACGATCCTATTTGGTCAAATACCTAGCGACAAACTCCTATGTTCCTTTCATTACGGTATTTCCGAACAAGTTCCTGGATGACAAGCCTAAAGGTTATCTTATTGACGAT